AAAAAAATGGAATAAATACAATTGAAAAAGAAAAGATCAAAATTAGTAATGACCCTATTTATAATATTTTTATTGAAAATAAAAATGATTGAAAATAGGATTTCATTTAATTTAAAGAGAGTTTCATTTTGAATTTAGAAATGAAGTTCCATGTTATTTTGACATTCCTTTATTCAAGATACTTTATTCAAGAGTTGCTCGAGAAATCGGTTGAGTCAGAATCGTAGGATGAATAGATGTCAAAGAGGATCAATTTTTTTTTTTTTATTTCTGTCACTATTGTTTGTGCTGTCTATAATGAAATGAATAATGAATGATAAATGAAATCAAAAGCTTTCAATTCAATTGGTCTTTTTATTATCTTATATTTTTCAAGATAAGAAACTTAGGTAAGTGTTTCATAAATAAACATATGTATAAATAGAACGTATCCCATTTAGTTCCTTCATGCCTACTATAACTAGTTATTTCGGTTTTCTACTGGCGGCTTTAACTATAACCTCAGCTCTATTTATTGGTCTGAGCAAGATACGTCTTATTTGAAATTGATTGAATGAACAATTCAATTCATAAAAATGTTTTTGTGAGATATCCAGGTAGTCCATAGTTCCTTCCCATGTAAATTGTAATTCTTGATTATTGAGATTCGTGGGCGATTTGGATTACTATTTAGAGATAGATATTACCCCCCCTTTTTTTTTTACCTACCTTTTCAAAAAAAATTAAAAAATGATTGAAGTTTTACTATTTGGAATCGTGTTAGGCCTAATTCCTATTACTTTGGCTGGATTATTCGTAACTGCGTATTTGCAATACAGACGCGGCGATCAGTTGGACCTTTGATTAAGTAAGAGCTCATCTCTTTTTAAATAACATCTATTTTTTTTATTGACCTCCTGCGGATTAAAGAAAGGAGGAGGTCAAATTAGGGTTGCTGCTCTAGTTAGTCAAGTTATTTACTTGTAATTCGACCCAAGAAGAACAGAAGCACGCTCTGTAGGATTTGAACCTACGACATCGGGTTTTGGAGACCCGCGTTCTACCGAACTGAACTAAGAGCGCTTTCTTTCTTTCTTATCCCAATATAATATAAAGGGCTGTATGTAAATAAAAGAATTTGATTTGTAACCCCCACTTTGGATACATATAGTATCATAAAGCATTATGTTATGTATGTCTAATTTTTATTGATCTCAATGGATCCTTCATTACTGCACATGGGAGAAGTAATAGATAGGGATGACAGGATTTGAACCCGTGACATTTTGTACCCAAAACAAACGCGCTACCAAGCTGCGCTACATCCCTTTCAATTGGCCTATAGTGTCATTGTAGAGAATCCCCATCTTGTTTTCCACATCGTGATTTCTCCCATTGATATACAATTGCTCTTGTCATTTCTTTTTCGTCTTATATAACAATATAACATATAATAAAAGAAAAAAGAATCAAATCGATCAAATAGATATAATATAATTAACAATATAATATAAATGGTAATGTTCAGAAAATAAAGTGAGTGGACACTTTTTTCTGTTGTAAAGAAAGTCAAATATCATCAACAACGACATGTGTATCTGATCATATATGTATTACAATAAAAAAGGAGGATTTTCAATGCGAGATTTAAAAACATATCTCTCCGTGGCACCTGTGTTAAGCACTCTATGGTTCGGGTCTTTAGCAGGCCTATTGATAGAGATTAATCGTTTATTCCCAGATGCGTTAACATTCCCCTTTTTTTCATTCTAGTTGGGGATGAAGAAGATTATAGATAGAATAAATTATCTGTGACTAACCCTTTTTGTTTTGTTCTTTCTTTCAGTTTTTTAGGATAAAAAAGAAGGAAAGAGAAAGAATCAAAAAAGATTCATCCGCAACGAAACTCAGGTTCACGCTGAATTAATAGAGGGAGAACAAAAGTGTAAAGTAAATAATAAAGGTCGCGGACAACAAACGCATACAGGATACTTAAATGAAATACTATAACTAATGGATAGTTAGAAATCATCGTATTACTTATATTCTCTATTGATTTGATTGCAATGAAATATTTAATAAGTGGGTTTCGAGTCAGCAACTTCTTTTTTTTCTTCTTCGTTTCGAAAATAGAAGAGTTGGGTGAATAAAAAAAAAAGGGGGTTTATGGCCAAGGGTAAAAATGTCAGAGTAAAGGTTATTTTGGAATGTAACAGTTGTGTCCGAAACGATATTAATAAGGAATCGCGGGGCATTTCCAGATATATTACTCAAAAGAATCGACACAATACGCCTAGTCGATTGGAATTGAGAAAATTTTGTCCCTATTGTTACAAGCATACGATTCATGGGGAGATAAAGAAATAGATAAAATGTAACGCGTTTGTAACCCCTCCAAGGAACAGCAATAAATTACATAATAATAAAATTTTAATATAAAAATTGAATAAAAAATTATCAAAATAAAACAACCCAATCCTATTTCATCCTATTTTGGTAGGATCGCAAATGAAATTCGAATTAAGAAATACGATTTAAAAGATAAGGAATAAACCATGGATAAATCCAAGCGACTTTTTCTTAAATCCAAGCGATCTTTTCGTAGGCGTTTGCCCCCAATTGGATCGGGGGATCGAATTGATTATAGAAACATGAGTTTAATTAGTCGATTTATTAGTGAACAAGGAAAAATATTATCTAGACGAGTGAATAGATTGACTTTGAAACAACAACGATTAATTACTATTGCTATAAAGCAAGCTCGTATTTTATCTTTGTTACCCTTTCTTAATAACGAGAAACAATTTGAGAGAACTGAATCGACTCCTAGAACCACGGGTCCTCGAATTAGAAATAAATAGATAGGCTATTCCTCAATTGCAATTGAATCAAAATTTCAATATGAACCCCAACTCAGATTTATATTTTGTTCGAAAAATTGGAGAACCCCGATTGGATTGTCACATCATAAGAAAAAATTGCTTCTTTTTTTAATGTGTTGATTCATTTTGACTATATTTCTCTTATTTATATTAATTTCTACTCTACCTTCCCGGAGCTCATTCTCCGGGGCCCCACTTAAATCATTACGGTGGATTCCTTCTAATCTTCTTATTTAAGGATCTGATTGGAAATCATGTAAAGACAATTTGTATTTGATATGGCTATTTGTGCAAGTATTTTACGATTAAGAAGCAACTGTCTCTTATACAGATCATGTATGGATCTGCTATAACTATAGGATACCCCAATCTCACGACTTGCTGCATTTATCCGAGTAATCCACAAACGACGAAAATTTCTCTTTTGCCTGCCCCTATCTCGATGAGCAGAACTCAAGGCTCTCATTTTCTGTTGAATAGTATTTCGAGTAAGTCGTGAATGAGTCCCTCGAAAGGTTGATGCAAATAAACGAATTTTTATTCTACGTCTCCGAGCTATATACCCTCGTCTAATTCTGGTCATTGAATCAAATTAAACTTTGATGAATAACTAATTGATTTATTTTCTTTCAGTTATTCTTTTTCCCTTTCCTGGTCTATTAATAACAAAACGGATTCTTCCAATGTATAAAAAAAAATTCCAATGGCTTTTGCTACTATGACCTTCCCAACCACCATTTTTCCAGGCATTTAACCTCGAAATAATAAATTGTATTGATACTAGGTATCAACAAAAAAAATACTAAATTGTAACTCAAGTTGAGTATAGTATAAAGTATCAATAAATAGTAAAGGTAAATGGATAAATAAATAGTGGGTTCCATCGTTTCTATGGCTACTTCTTAAACGGTGAGGTCCTCTCTATACACCGGAGCCCCTTCCACCATTAATCAATGTTATTAGTAACTTGTACAGTTCACATTCTTTGACTCTACCCATGAATTGTACAGTAATAAGTCTTTTCACAATGAGATCTACCCATACAGTAACGGTATTTAATTACAAAGGTTGGCTAGGTAGCTGACCCTGTATAGTCCGTTCTTGCAAGAGTAGGAGCCTAATTCTTTTGCTTCTTAAATATGATTTCCCCCGCTTAATGGATAACCATTTGCTACCACTGGGGAATTGCTTTTCATCTCCAATTGAGGTGATTGGATTTGCACCAATAGAAACCATAAATTTGATACGCAATGGAGGTTTTTTTCTATATTGATTGGAATTCTTCTATCCTATCCTATTCATTGGTACTGGTCATTGATACTGGAAAAAATTGTACTTTATTTTGTTCCGGCTCATGATCTGAACGGGTCGCACATACACCCGAGTACATGTTCCTCGACGCTGAGGACATCCCCGAAGAGCGGGGGATTTTGTTACATTTTTTATTGGCTGTCTTGTGTTTCTAATAAGTTGTTTAATAGTTGGCATACTTAATGGTATAGAAAATGGGCTGGTTTAGATCAATCCTAACCAGATGATTATGAATTCTTTCTATTTTATTTTTTTTTTTACTTTACGCAGATAAAAAATTCAATTTAGATTCATCCAAATTATGGTTCGAAATGGATGGAATCGCAGATTTACGTGAAATCCCCGGCATTTTCGATCGCTACCAGATCAACAATTCCATGAGCTTGGGCTTCTGTTGCTGACATAAAAACGTCCCTTTCCATGTCTTCGGATACAACCCATAAGGGGTTACCCGTTCTTTGTACATAAACCCTTGTGAGGGTTTCGCGTAGTTTCAGAAGTTCTTCCGCTTCTAGGACAAATTCTCCTGTTTGTGCCTCATAAAAAGAACTCGCAGGTTGATGGATCATTACCCTGATGATATAACATAATGAATGTTTCCGCGATCTCGTACGATTGATTGGACTAGGCAAAAAGATTAAAGAATAACAAGAAAAAGTATATATAATTGAACAACCGTACAGGCATTGTTTGTGCATTGCATACGGCTCCACAATGGACTTTTTACGTTCGTTGAGCAAAAAACGAAATAGGATTCATCCGACCCAAATCGTTAAGTGATCCATTTACCACCCTTCTTTTCGTGGGAGTTCAAAAATACTATGATGGTTCCGTTGCTTTCTATATTTATGATTTATCTCATATGTGATTCAGCAATCCCAAAGTTTCTTTTTGATCCGATCAAATAAAAAAGTAAAAAAAAAAATGATCTTGTTTTTTTTTTCATTTGAGTATTCTTTCATATTTCATAACATAAATATTGGAAAGAGGCTTCTGGCGTGAAAAATAAAAGTTTGTGACGCTGAAATGAAGCCCGGATAGATAAGATCAAATCATAAATACCCTTTGTCTCATATTACTCGCCCGATATATAATCCCATGTTCTGAAAAAACAATAATGGTTTGTTCATATCGAACTCGAAGTGCCATGCTATTATTACTTAAATATTATCTTACAAATTCGTATTTATATTTTTATATTAAAATATTAAATATGGCGAAGGCATAGTTTTCTTTTTTCTTTCAAACAAAAAACTCATTGGCGCCAAGCGTGAGGGAATGCTATACGTTTCGTAATTTCTCCTCCGACCAGGATGAAAGATCCCATTGAAGCGGCTAATCCCATGCATATTGTATGCACATCTGGTGGCACAAATTGCATAGTATCATAAATTGCGACTCCGGGTATTACCCACCCGCCGGGGGAGTTTATAAACAAATAAAGATCTCTGGTCTCATCCTCTATACTGAGATATACCATCAGGCCAATAAGTTGGTTTGAGATCTCGCTATCAACTTCTTGACCTAAAAAAAGTAATCTTTCTCGATGAAGTCGGTTGATTAGGACAAAATTTTATCCCTTAGGAACCGTACACGCGCCTTTGGATGCATACGGTTCAAAAAAAAAAGAATCAATGTATTGTATTGATTCTACCCTCCTTTACTTTTTTTATAGTAGGACTTTTCTACCTCCTAATGAAGGGGCTTTTTCTTCGATTTTTTTTTAAGAAAGATTTTTTTTGCTCGAATCTCTGTAAAAAATAAAAGAATCCACTAAACTTATCGAATTAACCTCTCATTGATGGATTGTTTCATCGAAATCGAATCCAAATTACGATGTAATTTTCTTGTTCCTGAATGGGCCTCCTCAATTATTTTAGGTTTATGTTCTACTCCGGGTAAATATCTGCCCGATTTCAATTTGCACATATAGGACAAATGCTCCCAATACCACTTTTACTTTTTTCAATTCATTTCGTGCCTTTCTTACAACAAATACGCGATGTAGTCATAATATTATTTCATTGATTGGCAGTTTGAGATCGCCCATATGCTATCAAGTAATCACTTATGATACAAGTGGTAATCATACATATATTACCAATTGGGTATTTTCTGAACGGAGCCTGGATACTTCATTTTATTGGATTGGTCCAACCAAGCCAACCATAAATTTTGATAATTGAGAATATTAATATTGATTTCGACCCCCTCAAAAATGGATCTAATTGCATTTCACGCTCCAAATTATTGATGGTTCAAACAATCTTTTTTGGGCGAAACAGAGGGTATCTCGATCGGGGGAGAGAACGGGGAAATCCCATATGACCCAATATGTCTGACAAGTCGCACTATACGTCAACCCAAATTGCATCTTCCTCTCCAGGACTCCGAAAAGGTACTTTTGGAACACCAATAGGCATCAACTGAAAGAAAGGGGGTTAAGTACTATATTTTACTTTGATGTGGAAACGTAATATTTTTATCCCTGGATATTACCAAATAGTAAGACGAAATTAATAAGGTAAAATTATTACAAATGGGTCGGGCTCTTCGAATGATGAACAAGTATCTACGCATTCGCTCATAGAAAATGGGACCAATCCCCCATTGCGTATTGGTACTTATCGGGTATAGAATAGATCTGCTTATCTTTGTTCCTATGAACAGAATTGTTCCATTATTCCCAACGAAAGAAATGGAATTCAATATTCAATAATATGAACCCTTGTTCCAAAGTAATCCACTGAAAGGGAGAGGTCCATAGCATAGTCTTTTCCAATGCGATAAAGTTACATAGTGTCTATTTTTCTTTGATAAAGGGGTATTTCCATGGGTTTGCCTTGGTATCGTGTTCATACCGTCGTATTGAATGATCCCGGTCGGTTGATTTCTGTACATATAATGCATACAGCTCTCGTTGCTGGTTGGGCCGGTTCAATGGCTCTATACGAATTAGCCGTTTTTGATCCCTCTGACCCCGTTCTTGATCCAATGTGGAGACAGGGTATGTTCGTTATACCCTTCATGACTCGTTTAGGAATAACCAATTCGTGGGGCGGCTGGAGTATCACAGGAGGGACTATAACGAATCCGGGTATTTGGAGTTACGAGGGTGTGGCCGGGGCACATATTGTGTTTTCTGGTTTGTGCTTCTTGGCGGCTATCTGGCATTGGGTATATTGGGATCTAGAAATATTCTGTGATGAACGTACAGGAAAACCTTCTTTGGATTTGCCCAAGATCTTTGGAATTCATTTATTTCTTTCAGGATTAGCTTGCTTTGGGTTTGGTGCATTTCATGTAACAGGCTTGTATGGTCCTGGAATATGGGTATCTGATCCTTATGGGCTAACCGGAAAAGTCCAATCTGTAAATCCTGCGTGGGGGGTGGAGGGTTTTGATCCTTTTGTTCCGGGAGGAATAGCCTCTCATCATATTGCAGCAGGTACATTGGGCATATTAGCGGGCCTATTCCATCTTAGTGTCCGCCCCCCCCAACGCCTATACAAAGGATTACGTATGGGTAATATTGAAACTGTCCTTTCCAGTAGTATCGCTGCTGTCTTTTTTGCAGCTTTTGTTGTTGCTGGAACGATGTGGTATGGCTCCGCAACTACCCCAATCGAATTATTTGGTCCCACTCGTTATCAATGGGATCAAGGATACTTCCAGCAAGAAATATATCGAAGGGTTGGTGCCGGACTAGATGAAAATCAGAGTTTATCAGAAGCTTGGTCTAAAATTCCAGAAAAATTAGCTTTTTATGATTACATTGGCAATAATCCAGCAAAAGGAGGTTTATTTAGAGCGGGCTCGATGGACAATGGGGATGGAATAGCGGTTGGATGGTTAGGACATCCTATCTTTAGAGATAAAGAAGGGCGTGAGCTTTTTGTACGCCGTATGCCTACTTTTTTTGAAACATTTCCAGTAGTTTTGGTAGACGGAGACGGAATTGTAAGAGCCGATGTTCCCTTTAGAAGGGCGGAATCTAAGTATAGTGTCGAACAAGTAGGAGTAACTGTTGAGTTCTATGGCGGCGAACTCGATGGAGTCAGTTATAGTGATCCTGCTACTGTGAAAAAATATGCTAGACGTGCTCAATTGGGTGAAATTTTTGAATTAGATCGTGCTACTTTGAAATCGGATGGTGTTTTTCGTAGCAGCCCAAGGGGTTGGTTCACTTTTGGACATGCTTCGTTTGCTTTGCTCTTCTTTTTCGGACACATTTGGCATGGTGCTAGAACCTTGTTCAGAGATGTTTTTGCTGGTATTGACCCAGATTTGGATGCTCAAGTGGAATTTGGAGCATTCCAAAAACTTGGAGATCCAACTACAAAGAGACAAGTCGTCTGATACAATACTGCTCTTGTATCTTTTGCCTCTATTATATTTTGATTATTTAACTTTGACATAGAGTACCAGAGAAATGTTGATTTGAATCACCGCCCTTTCTTTGACTTTTGACTCTTGTCCTTTCTTAATCTGGGAGATGATCCCAAATGAACAGGTGTGGAAGCTATAATTGTAAACCACGATCAATTTATGGAAGCATTGGTTTATACATTCCTCTTAGTCTCGACTCTAGGAATAATTTTTTTCGCTATATTTTTTCGAGAGCCGCCTAAGGTTCCGACTAAAAAGGCGAAATGATTTTTCATTATCTTACATTATCTTTATCTAAATGGAAGTAAAGTAATGAGCCTCCCAATATGGGAGGCTCATTACTTTACTTCCATTTAGTCCCCGTGTTCCTCGAATGGATCTCGTAGTTGTTGAGAGGGTTGCCCAAAAGCGGTATATAAGGCGTACCCGGTAAAACTTACAAGTAAACCAGATATAAAGATGGCAACTAAGGTTGCTGTTTCCATTATTATCAAATTTGAAAAACTATAACGGATCTATGATAAGATCCTTTATTTACAACGGAATAGTATACAAAGTCAACCGATCTCAACCAATGCAATAGGATTTATGGCTACACAAACCGTTGAGGATAGTTCTAGATCTGGTCCAAGACGAACTAATGCAGGGAGTTTATTGAAACCATTGAATTCAGAATACGGGAAAGTGGCTCCTGGGTGGGGAACTACCCCTTTGATGGGGGTCGCAATGGCTCTATTTGCGGTATTCCTATCTATTATTTTGGAGATTTATAATTCTTCCGTTTTACTAGATGGAATTTCAATGAATTAGGTCCATAAAAATCATGAAGTCCTGGCTTTTCAATCCAAAATGAATTACTTAGGACTCTCATTTCTAGTCTATTCTGGCAGTTCGACCGTGAAATTCTTTTGTTTCTGTATTTCCGGAATATGAGTGTGTGACTTGTTATAATTGATCCTATTGATAGTACAGAGAATGGGTCTGTCATCTTGAGAGAGATGAGTTCTGCTTCGTCGGATATTCATTTTTTTATCTGGAGCACGGAATATATGGAATAGATCGAGAAATATTTTAACTATGATTCATACCTACTATTTATACCTCGCGACTGGATTCAAAAAAATTTTAAAGATTGATTTTATCATTATAAATCGAAAGGGTTTTCTTCCTTAAAAATTGGGTTTCTGTTTATTTGTTTATTTTGACCAATGGACAAATAAAATTCCGAATTTTTAGTCATTAAATCTATTAATTGAATACGTGGTGATGATCAAACGGTTCTTACTCAGAGAACCTTTGGGCTTAGCTTGGGGGCTTTATTCAACATCGTGGTTCTAGTATGAATCTGAGGTTTCGATTGATTCATAGGGTCTCAACAAGATAATTCCTATAAAAAAAAAAAATGAATAATTCGATACAAATAAAAACAATAAAATAAA